TGATTGACGGGGATGAGAATTTATCATTCTTAATCTGTAAAATAAAAATTTCGATCAAATCACACATCGCAGTATACCAGGCCTTCTAATTCTTTAAGAGGTTTATCTAAAAGATTCGCAATATAACTAGGAAGACGTTTCAAATACCATACATGAGTTACAGGACATGTCAGTTTTATGTATCCCATTTGATATCTTCGTATCCGAGAATCAACAAATTCAACTCCACATTGTTCACAAAATTTCGGGTCTTCTTTTTCATCTCCGATCACTCGATAATTTCCACAAGCGCAAATTCCACTCTTTATAGGCCCAAAAATCCTTTCGCAAAATAATCCATCTTTTTCCGGTTTATTGGTTTTGTAATGAAAAGTATAGGGTTTTGTCACCTCTCCAACTATCTCTCCATTAGGTATTTTTTTAGTGGCCCAAGCGCTTATTTGCTGAGGAGAAACTAATCCAATTCGGAGTTGTTGATGTTTATACCGATCGATCATATAAGAAATTTTGTGATTCATTCCGATTAAACTTCCTTCCTATTAATCTGGAAATTCTTCTCAGATACAAGGAAATGATTCAGTTCCAGAGCCAAAGATCGTAGTTCTCGAACAAGTAATCGAAAAGATTCTGGAGCATCTTCTGGTTTAGGTATTGTTCCTCCAATGATAGTGGTACCAAGTACTTCTTGGCGAGCTCTAATATGATCAGATTTATAAGTAAGCATCTCTTGTAAAATATGAGCAACACCAAACCCCTCTAGAGCCCAAACCTCCATTTCGCCTACCCGTTGTCCCCCCTGCTTAGAACGGCCTCTAAGGGGTTGTTGTGTAACAAGTGCATAATGTCCACTAGAACGTCCGTGTATTTTATCATCAACCTGATGAATTAATTTCAAGATATAGGGCTTTCCTATTATCACAGGCTGTTCAAAAGTATCTCCTGTTCTTCCATCAAAAATTCGGCTTTTTCCTGGATACTCGGGTTCAAATACCCATGGATTCGCTGTTTGCTTACTGGCTTCATATAATTCAGAAAATACTAGTTTTCTTGAAGCCTCTTGTTCATATCTCTCATCAAAAGGGGCTATTCGATAATGTCTATCTAGTAGACTTCCCGCTAGCCCAAGCGAGCATTCAAATATCTGTCCTACATTCATGCGTGAGGGTACTCCTAATGGGTTGAAGACCATATCCACGGGTCTCCCGTCTTGCAAATAAGGCATATCCTGTCTAGGCAAAATTTTTGAAATGATACCTTTATTTCCATGTCTTCCAGCTACTTTATCACCTACTTTGATTTCACGTTTCTGTGAAATATATACACGAATTATTTCTGGGTTATAACTTGAACCCCCTTTTTTCTGAACCCATCTCACATCAATAACTCGACCTCTACCGCCTATAGGCAATTTTAAACAAGTTTCTTTTGAAGTCGATACCTGAATGCCAAGTATGGCCCGTAATAATCTATCTTCCGGAGCATACGAGGATTCTTTCGCCACCTGAGGCGTTAATTTACCTACTAAAATATCACCCGTTTCAACCCACGACCCTAGCATCACAATTCCATTTTTGTCTAAATTTCGGAGTAAACGGCCTTCTAGATGCGGTATTTCTTTAGTGATCCTTTCAGGACCTTGGGTTGTCACATGCGTCTGAATTTCATATTTCCGTATGTGGAAAGAAGTATAAATATCACCATATACTAGACACTCACTAATGAGTACCGCATCTTCAAAATTGTATCCTTCCCATGGCATATAAGCCACTAATATATTTTTCCCCAAAGCGAGTTCCCCACCAACTGTAGCAGCACCATCCGCTAAAATTTGTCCCTTTTTAATACATTTACCCCGCCAAACCTGAGGTTTTTGATGCATACAAGTATTTTTGTTTGAGCGTTGATACATAATTAATGGAATACTTAGAGTAGCCCCATTGGCCGATAAAATTATCTTCTCCGTGTCAGTATAAAGGATTTTTCCCTCATGTTCGGCTATAGCGGGAACCCCTGAATCTAAAGCCACTTGGCGTTCCAATCCAGTTCCAACAATGCACTTTTCGGACCGAGAAAGTGGAACTGCCTGACGTTGCATATTAGAACTCATTAAAGCTCGATTCGCATCATTATGTTCGATAAAAGGAATTAGGGAAGCTCCAATGGAAAAATATTGGAAAGGAAAAATGCTTCGAAGATGAACCTCTTCCCATGCGATAGTCAAAAATTCTTGGCGGTATCGAGCTGGAACAGCCTGTTCTTCTTGAATGCCCCGATTAAGAGCCAAAGAATTTCCTGCCGCTATCATATAATATTCATCTTGACTTGGTGATAAAAAAAGCATCCGTATCCGTGCTTTTTTTGATTTATCAAAGAGTTCATAAAATGGACTTTCTAATGACCCCCAATCACCAATCCTGGCATGAATTGATAAAGATCCAATAAGCCCAACATTGATTCCTTCAGACGTGTCAATGGGGCAAATACGCCCATAGTGACTAGGGTGAATATCTCGTATCCGAAAATTAGCAGTTCGTCCTGTTAATCCGCCAGGGCCCAAATAACTCAACTTTCTCCCATGAACGATTTGTGTCAATGGATTAGTTCGATCCAAAACTTGAGATAATGGGTGTAATCCGAAAAAGGATTCATAAGTAGTTGTTAACGGAGTTGAAGTTACCAAATTCTGAGGAGTAGGTATCAATTTATGCCTAATTGCTCCGCCTATAGTTCCCTTAACTACATTTTCTAAACGAGCCAGAGCCAACCCGAGCTGGTCTTGTAAAAGATCCGCTACAGAGCGAATACGTTTATTTTTCAAATGATTCATATCATCAAGTGTACCCATTCCAAATTTCATCCCAATCAAATGATCGGCAGCTGCTAATATATCTCGTGGTAACAAAAATATATTGTTCTGAGGTATATTAAGATTCAGTCTCCAGTTAATATTTCGGCGACCAATCCTTCCTAATTCACACCTTTGGTGAAAGAATTTTTTTTGTAATTCCTTACATAAGGATTCAGAAAATATTGGATCCCCACCTACACAAGAAAATTGTTGATAAAACTCCAAAATAGCATTTTCTTTTGACCCAATTTTTTTTTTCTCCTTATCGGTCAAGAAAGATAAGAAAATTTCAGGGTAGCAAACATTCTCTAGAATTTCTCTTAGATTCGAACCCATAGCTGATGATAGAACTAGAATAGATATTTTCTGTTTCCTACTCACACGAGCCCATATTCTTGCTTTTTTATCAATCTCTAATTCTAACCTGCCTCCCCAATCTGATATTATGGTGCCAGTATAGACCGAAATCCCGTTATGATCCAATTCTGACTGGTAATAGATACCAGGACTTTGCAATATTTGATTGATTACAATTCTGTATATTCCGTTTACTATAGAAGTTCCAAGGGAATTCATTAAAGGAATGTTTCCAATAAAAATTCTTTGTTCTTGCATATTCCTGCTGGTTTTCCAAATTAATCCCGCGGATACATATAATTCAGAAGAATATGTAAGTGATTCATAGACAGCATCTCGTTCTTTTATCAGAGGTTCTACCAATTGATATGTTTCCACAAATAATTGAAATTCAATTTCGTGATCTATATCTTCAATTTTTGGAAATTTGGAAAGTTCTTCTATTAAACCCTGATCAATAAACCGATAAAACCCTTCAAATTGTATCTGATTAAATCCGGGTATTGTAGATGTTCCCTCTTTTCCATCCCCGAGCATCTTTTTTGAATTTCCCATTTATCCGTTTATTGAAAAAATCCCATCCCATCTCTCATTCTTCACCGAATAATATCCATAGAATTCGATCTAGCAATAATGGAATTTCTATTCTGTTTACTGAATCACATGAAATTTTATCCAACTTCAAGATATATGGAATGTATGAAATACGTATGAACGGAGACTAGATTCAATTGGAATTTTTTATAAAAAAGAGATCCAAATGGACCAGAATTGAGAAATACCACTGGAACTTATGGAGTTTTGGAAAGACTAGAAAAAAAAGTAATTTTATTTTCACCTATGATATTACATATTCCAATTCGATTGCATACCATAAAAAAAATGTATTCATGATTGGATCTGTTCGAGCAGATAAACATATAATAAATAGAAAACTTTTTTTTAACCACTTTACTCTTTCATGTATTTGTATTTCATTGTTCAAAAAAATATTTGCATAAAAGAGATTTATTTTTACCTATTTTGAATAGAATATTTAGAATATCATTGAATTGAAGTAGGTAAGAAAACTTGTGTTTTTTTATTTATTAATTTAGTTTATTAGTAAAATAAAAAAGAATGCACAGATATATATGTCTCTTTTTCTTCTTTTATTGTGGTACAGTTCCGTTTGGGACAGCGCATGCTGTGCTCTATAAAAAATTCCATTTTCTCTTCAATGTATTCACTGAAAATTGAAATACAAAAATTTTTTGAGAAGTAATTCTCAAAAGCATCCCTAGAGAGATCAAATACCCCATTATCGAGCTATAGCTCTATAACATAACGTAACGTATGTTCTGATTATGGGGTTTACATATACTCATTATTATTGTTATAATTTAAATTGAAGAAGATTTCTTTTTAATTGAAAAAACGCAATATAGATTAGTTATAAATCTATTTCTAATGATTTTCTTCTATTATTAGAAATAACAAAATGTAGATTTAAATTCAGATCATGAATTTACAGTCAATAGTTAATGGTTCTTATTTGTACTGGATTCTATATTTTGTGACTTAAAATCTATATATTTTTTCGGAGTTAAAAAAAAAAAGAGAAAATTGGAATCTAGTTTCTATCGTTTTGGCGGCATGGCCGAGTGGTAAGGCGGGGGACTGCAAATCCTTTTTCCCCAGTTCAAATCCGGGTGCCGCCTCAAGAACAGACTGGAAATCCCCTATTATAACAAACGTAGCAAAAGACTCTTGATACTTTCTGTTCGTGATTATAAGCCCTTGGCTCTCGAGATTCTATTCTCTAACCTAAAGTTTTGCCTATCAGATTCAAGGAAAACTTCAAGTAGTGGAGGGAAATCCATAAATCTTTACTTTCCACTACTAATTTAGTTCCACTTACTGAGTATTTAATTAGATTGGATAGCCCGAGAGGGAATTAATAGTTTTGGAAAGGACCTAAGATACTTTGGATACAGACTTACGAAAGTCTCGGAATGCTCAGACATTCAATCAAGATTAGATTAGATTAGATTAGATGAAGAATTGCCTTTCATTTTACTTCCAAAAATAAAAAACGATAAAAGAAAGAAAAAGTCTTATTCTTTCTACATGATGAGTCAGATTCCTTAGGATACTTCGAAAAGTGTCCGTTTACTTGTGTTTACATCTTGTCGATTTGACTAGAAATTCTATAATTAAGAATAACTCATTATAAGATTAAGATAAGTGGCTTTTTTGGAGTAGTTCATCAGTGGCGACCAAATACCTCTCCCCTTTTTTGACTCTGCACCAGTGATTTCACTATTATTAGTGAACAATAATGGAATAGTTTCTTCATATTCATAGAAATAGGGGACAGAATTCACATGGATATAGTAAGTCTCGCATGGGCTGCTTTAATGGTAGTTTTTACATTTTCCCTCTCTCTCGTAGTGTGGGGAAGAAGTGGACTCTAGAAGTACTCCTAATTGCGGTAATAATCAAACTCTATTAACCTGTATCAATTGTTTTAGTTTTCTAGACCGGGTAGCAATTTTTTTGAAGATTTTTTTTTAGAAATTGGATTTATGTTTTGTTTTATTGACTCATTTTCTATTTTTTTATCAGGGTTTACGCGGTTAACCATTCATGGGGTAACCCCTTTTCGAAATCTGAAGAAGTTTCCATCGAATTCGGATTATCTGTATTAAATGGATCAAACAAACAAATCAAATTGAGAAAGTATGTACATACATTTCATATTCTATTTAATTTATATTGACATTTATAAAGAAAAAGAGAGATATAGGTGGATTCCTTTATATTAAGATATAATAAGATATTTCACTTGTATCTTTATACATTACAATAACCATAATGGCTAGTATGGTAGAAAGAGATCTCTTTCTACCATACTAGCGGGCCCCTTAGGATACTACTATACTGAGTCTAATGCACCCATTTCATTTAAGACGAGAAATTGAAATCTTTTTTTTTCATTGATAGTAAAATTGTATTCAAATTAATTATTTTGACTAACCGTTTTTACGTAAATTATAAGCAAAAAAGCAGTAGGAACGAGAATGAAAAGTGCAGTAGCAATAAATGCAAGAATATTAACTTCCATAATTTAATTGTTTATTTTTTTTCTTTGGAATATCTCGGGATTTAATCCCATAGAGATGAGAAATCTTTCGCTTCTAAACTCACTCGGATGAATTAGATTTCGATGATATTGAATGAAAGAAATATCATGAATAACAATATCGGAGCTATAAAACCGATTCATCGTCAAGAATTTAATAGTATAACATAGGAAGATCTTTTATCCACACCGAATACATAAAAAGAACCTTAAATAAACAATAGAAATCAAATAGAGAAAACAAGTGCGAAGGTCAATTTGAAATTTTACAAATTTTTGAAGGGTCTATCATCTTTTTGGAAAACAAAGAAAGGGAATGTGATAAAGACGAGTCCCAGTAAAAAAACGAAAATATTCGAAAAAATTCACTATTTTAATTTTCTTACGAGTTTTTTCTTCGACATCGACTCTAATCTTTAAAAAGAGCATATTCATTAGGGAAGACTAATTTTATCTTTATTTTAAAAATATACTCTTTCCTTGGTTGGATTCGAACTATTTCAAATTCCTTGACGTCATAGAAAGAAAAGTATACATAGGTACTCGTGGCAAACGTATTATACGCTATCCTATTCCCTTTTCCTACACGAGTTAATGGGAGATCAGATCCATTGACAAAAACCAGAAACCCCGTACAGTATCTCTTTCTTGAAGTGTTCAATGCTCTTAATAATTATAATTAGACTAATTTACATATGTCTCTCTACCATCAATTGGTGGTAGTTAAAATAATGGAAATACCCCTTTCTTTTGTTTTGCTTGATGAAAAAAGAAAAATAAAACAAAAAGATAACCGAAACCATTTTGATCTCCTTGCCCAGAAACAAAAAGGTGAGTTTATGTCTTTTTTTTTATTGAATCCGCCGGGACTGACGGGGCTCGAACCCGCAGCTTCCGCCTTGACAGGGCGGTGCTCTGACCAATTGAACTACAATCCCATGGAAATAAACTGGGTAGCTTACATATTCCTTCTTATGATTTCATTTTAATCATTTCAATTTTAGATTCAAATTTGTGTTTTGTAACAAAGAAAGTCACAAGTGATATATTGATATCTATATGGATATCACTTTAGTGATAGCAAGACGGATTACTGGTAATCCTTGTATTATTATCAAATCGATTGATAATCTATTTTTTATTGTAAAAAATAGATTATTTTCTCGACTCTGTTCATTAAAGTTTCTATTTAAAGGATCTCTATCGGGATCCTTAGCAAGATCAAGATCGGAATTTTTTATGGAAACAAAAAAGTAACTAGACACAAGAAATAAAGAAAAAAGTCAAGTCGAAATATATCCCGAAATTTTACTTTTTTTCTTACCCCTTCTCTGTCATTTATGCAAAACAAAAAGGGTTATGTAGACAGCGAATTTTTGGGCCGAGCTGGATTTGAACCAGCGTAGACATATTGCCAACGAATTTACAGTCCGTCCCCATTAACCGCTCGGGCATCGACCCAGGAAGAATCTATTCTAACTTTATGGATAATCCACAATCAACTTCCTTCCGTAGTACCCTACCCCCAGGGGAAGTCGAATCCCCGCTGCCTCCTTGAAAGAGAGATGTCCTGAACCACTAGACGATGGGGGCATACTTGCTCAACCGCCATCATACTATGATCATAGTATGATCAGTTTTTAAAAATTGTCAATATAATCAAATGGTATGACTAGCTTATAAAGCTTTTTCTTTTTTCTATAGGATTCTATATCATTTTTTTTTTTTTTTACATTTTACATTTGTATTCATATTCTAATCACAATTCTATAAAAAAATCTATATATTTTATTTTTATATTTGAAGTGGAAATATTAAATAAAAAAAATCTAAAAATAGTCTAGTATAGAATCTTTTCAAGAAGTGATTGGTCTGACATAAAAAAAGAAAAAAGAGGGTTAAGTTTCGTTTTTTTTTTACTTTCCTTCATAGCTTGCCTCATCTCATTGTTAAGAAATAGTAGTATCCCTATCTAACACTAACCCAAGAAAGTCAGACAGAATCCATCTTCTAATTAAGGAAGAAAGATGGATTAATAAGTTAAGTTTAAGTTCTCAAAATTTGCTTTTTTTTTTTTTAGAAAATTTTTGTTCAGAGGATAGTTCGTATTCTTCATCACATGTCAAGATAAAATATCTTGGGTCTATGTCAAATTGCTGAGTACATGTATAAATCAAATGAATTTCGTTCTATTTCGATGTGGTAGGCAATTTCAAGTAAAATAATTCATTGCCTGGATATTTATCAAATCCAATATTAAAAAAGCAAAAACTACCCCGTTAAGTAAATTAGAAGTAAATTCAAATTCTCGTTTCTAGTTCCGAAATGAGCTACTAACCACTATGCGTCTATTGTATATATATTTAATATATATATATAGATATATTTACCTATCGACTCAGTCAGGAATTAAAACAAGACGGCCCTTTTAACTCAGTGGTAGAGTAACGCCATGGTAAGGCGTAAGTCATCGGTTCAAATCCGATAAGGGGCTTTTACTTTCTTTACTTTCTATTCTAATAGGAAAATTTTCATTCGAAAGTGTATAATTTCGAATTTTTTAAATTTCCTTCTAATTCTAATTAATAACTAATTAATAACTAATAATAAAGTTAGAGAGTAATTTAGAAAATAAAATTAAACAGTTTTATATTATAAAAAAATGAATAATGGAATAATGATAAGTCGTCTCTTGAATCGCCAAATATATATATATATTCTTTTTTTTTTTTCATTTTTTGATAGATTAGAAATCGACAAATCCAAAAGAAAAAGTAAGTGGACCTAACCCATCGAATCATGACTATATCCACTATTCTGATATTCAAATTCGATAGAGATAAAATTGAAACAGTAGATTTTTTTTATTTCATATTTTTTTATTAGGAAATCCGTCGATATCTCTTATTGAATCCTCTTGTTTCTATATATTTCATAGGAAATATATTGCGCTCCTGCCTAGAGAAAGAAAGTCTTATTCGAAATTAAATTAATACCTAAAGGGCATTTCAATATCTTGTTTTGATTCCAGAACATAACAAGATCCTAAATTCTATTTGTATTAAGAATCAAATTGTATTAAGAAAATAAGAAAAAAATCGAATCAGAATCATGGTTTCAGATATCAATCAAATATTTCCATATTGATCCATACGAGATGGCAATGTAATGTAATGTGATCGAAGGTGTATGCGAGAAAGAAACTCTTATTTACAGTTTCCTATTATTTTATTTAAATATTGAATTAAATATAAATAAGAAATTTTCCCTTTTTTTTACAGATACATAAGGGCATGTACATGTAGATATCAACGAAAATAGAAAAAAAAAATATTCAAAGTTACCTTTTTGCTTCAACCCGTCAACTAAAAAAAAAGGTATAAAAGGAAAATAACAGTATAGTATTTAATACACAAGTATTTAATACCCACAAAAAAGAAAAAAAGATTTCTTTATCTGAGTAGTGAGTCATCCGACAATTCATGATTTAGATTCAACTACTTATTAATAAACTAATAGCAAGGAAGAAACAAATTGAGTTGATACGTTTACCTAAGTAAGGACCAATAAAATCAAATATTTTGATCTTCGAAACTAATTAAATGGAATTCTAAGGGTTCCATTTTATGGGGCAGTGCGCGAGAAATCTAATCATAAACAAATGATAGAAT